CACACTCTTTGGCTCTACCCATCAATGATACAGTAATAGGCCTTTCACAATAAGAGCTATCCATACGGTGACGGCATTTAATTATGAAAGTTGGCTAGGTAGCTAACCCTGTTAGTCCGTTCTTTCAAGAATAGAAGCATAACCTTTTTGGTTTTTATAATACTATTTCCCCCGCTTAATGGATAACCATTTGCTACCAATGGGGGATTTATTCTCATCTCAAATCGAGGTGATTGGATTTACACCAATGGAAACCATAAATTCCATACACAATACACAACAGGGTATATGATAGATCCTCATTTTTCGTTTTTAGTTTTAGATAGTAAATGGCCTTATTCTACTCTATCTATCCTATTCATTGGTACTAATCCTTGATATTGATACTGAAAAAGTTGTCTCATCTGTTCGAGTTCATGATCTAAACGAGTCGCACATACACCCTAGTACATGTTCCTCGACGCTGAGGACATCCTCTAAGAGCGGGAGATTTTGTGACATTTCTTATTGGCTGTCTTGTGTTTCTAATAAGTTGTTTAATAGTTGGCATGTTGTATATATATATATATATAGAATGGGTTGGTTTAGATCGATCTTAACCTGATTTATGATTGATGATTATGAATTATTTCGACTCAATATCAAATCGCGGAAAATAAAAATTATGTTTTGAAATGGCATTAGGGATTTCACGTAAATCCCCAGTATTTTCATTTTAAATCCCTACAAGATCAACAATTCCATGAGCTTGGGCTTCTGTTGCTGACATAAAAACATCCCTTTCCATGTCTTCGGATACAACCCACAAAGGGTTGCCCGTTCTTTGTACATAAACCTTTGTGAGGGTTTCGCGAAGTCTCATTAGTTCTTCCACTTCCAGGATAAATTCCCCTGTTTGTGACCGATAAAAAGAACTAGCAGGTTGGTGAATCATAACCCTGATGAATTGATATAACATCATTAATGGTTCTTCTATCTCGCAAGATTGGGCGGGCTAAAGGGATAAAAAAATAACAAGAAAAAAATTGAACAACCGTACGGGCATCTTTTGTGCATTGCATACGGCTCTGCAATGGAATTTACTCCTCCTATCTATTCCCTACCCCTTCCATCGAAGAAAGAAATGGAATACATACAATTTAGATCGTGGAATAATCCATTTACCGTCCTTCTTTTCGTAAGAGTAAAAAAATACTATGATGGTTCTGTTGCTTTCTATATATTTATTTCGTCGGTGATTTAGCAATCCCAAAGTGTCTTTCTGATACGATTAAATAAGGAAATACTTTTTTTTTTTTCATTTTCGTACTCTTTCTTTCATAAATATAATAAAAAAGGCTTCCAGTGTGGAATAAAAATGGTTTGTGACGCTGAAATGTTCTCCCGACACATAAGATAAAATCGGAAATAACCTTTGTTTCATACTACTATCTCGATACAAAATCTCATGTTCTGAAAAAACAATAATGGTTTGTTCATATCGAACTCAAAGTGCCATGCTATTATTACTTATTATTCATATTCGATATGGCGAAGGCATAGTCTTTTTTTTTTTTCAAATAAAAACCATTGGCGCCAAGCGTGAGGGAATGCTAGACGTTTGGTAATTTCTCCCCCAACCAGAATGAAAGATCCCATTGAAGCAGCTAATCCAATGCATATTGTATGTACCTCGGGTATCACAAATTGCATAGTATCATAAATGGCTATTCCAGGCATTACCAATCCACCAGGAGAGTTTATAAACAAAAAAAGGTCCCTAGTATTATCTTCTAGACTGAGATATACCATGAGACCAACAATTTGATTCGATATCTCGTTCTCAACTTCTTGGCCTAAAAAAAGTAATCTTTCTCGATGAAGTCGGTTGATTAGGACAAAATTCTATCCCTTAGGAACCGTACGTGCACCTTTGGATGCATACGGTTCAAAAAAAAATTTTGAAAACAAAAAGAATCAATGTGTCGATTCAAGTCTTATTTCTTTTTTTGTAACAGATTTTTGTTTTTCTAATGAAGGTGAAGGGCTTTTTCCATTTTTCAAAAAACATGGGGCCTCCCTTAAAAAAAAAAAAATGACTGAACTTAGTGAACTAACCTCCATTGATGTATTGTTTCATCGAAATTCAAATCACGATGTAATTTTCTTGTTCCTGAATGGGCCCTTTCAATTCTTTTAGGTTCATGTTCTACTCCGGGTAAAGATCTGTCGGAATTCTATTTACACATATAGGGCAAATGATCTCAGTACCACTTCTTTTTTCTACGACTTCTTTTTTTTTTATTCGTTTCATGCTTTCTCTCAGCTATTCAATGTATTCATCATACCATTATTCCATTGATTGGCAGTTTGAGATCATTCCTATAGTAAACATAAGAATGTTTATGATACAAGTAGTAATCGTACATATATTACCAATTTGGTATTTTCTGAACGGAGCCTGGATACTTTATTTTATCGGTCCAAGTCAACCATAAATTCTTCTAATTGATAATATGGATCCCAAATATAAATTGATCTAATTGCACTTCGCGCTCCGAATGATTGATGGTTCAATCAATATTTCTTAGGCAAAAGAGAGGATATCTCGATCGGGAGAGAGAACGGGTAAATCCCATATGACCCAATATGTCTGACAAGTCGCACTATAAGTCAACCCAAGCTGCATCTTCCTCTCCAGGACTCCGAAAAGGCACTTTTGGAACACCAAGGGGCATTAAATGAATGAAAAAAAATGAGGTACTATACTTCACTTTAATATGGAAACGTAACAATGGGTTTGTTGTCTTCATAATTTTTTTTTTCTTTTTATTGTATTTTATACATATTAAACATAGATTGTAAGGCTCATAGAAAAAGATAGAATGAATAAAGAACCCATTTTAACGAATGGGGCGATCGTGTGAATGATAAACAAGTATCTATACATTCGTTCCCCAAAAAGGGCTCAATCCCCATTGCGTATTGGTACTTATCCGGTATAGAATAAATCTGCTTCTCTTTGTTCTTACGAACATAAATGTTCCCTTATTTTCAATAGGAACAGAATAAATATTAACCCTTTCTCATACAGAATCTACTGAAAAGATTAGGTACAGAGTATAGTCTTTTCCAATGCGATAAAGTTACATAGTTTCTATTTATTTTTGAAAAAGGGGTATTTCCATGGGTTTGCCTTGGTATCGTGTTCATACTGTCGTATTGAATGATCCCGGTCGATTGATTTCTGTCCATATAATGCATACAGCTCTAGTTTCTGGTTGGGCCGGTTCGATGGCTCTATACGAATTAGCGGTTTTTGATCCCTCTGACCCCGTTCTTGATCCAATGTGGAGACAAGGTATGTTCGTTATACCTTTCATGACTCGCTTAGGAATAACCAATTCATGGGGCGGTTGGAGTATTTCAGGAGGAACTATAACGAATCCGGGTATTTGGAGTTATGAAGGTGTGGCGGGGGCACATATTTTCTTTTCCGGATTGTGCTTCTTGGCAGCTATCTGGCATTGGGTCTATTGGGACCTAGCAATATTCTCTGATGAACGTACGGGAAAACCTTCTTTAGATTTGCCCAAGATCTTTGGAATTCATTTATTTCTCTCAGGGTTGGCTTGCTTTGGCTTTGGCGCATTTCATGTAACAGGCTTGTATGGTCCTGGAATATGGGTGTCCGATCCTTATGGGCTAACTGGAAAAGTGCAATCTGTAAATCCAGCGTGGGGTGCGGAAGGTTTTGATCCTTTTGTTCCGGGAGGAATAGCCTCTCATCATATTGCAGCGGGTACATTGGGCATATTAGCGGGCCTATTCCATCTTAGTGTCCGTCCGCCTCAACGGCTATACAAAGGATTACGTATGGGCAATATTGAAACTGTACTTTCCAGTAGTATCGCTGCTGTTTTTTTTGCAGCTTTCGTAGTTGCTGGAACTATGTGGTATGGTTCAGCAACTACCCCAATCGAATTATTTGGTCCCACTCGTTATCAGTGGGATCAGGGATACTTCCAGCAAGAAATATATCGAAGAGTTGGCGCCGGACTATCCGAGAATCTGAGTTTATCAGAAGCTTGGTCTAAAATTCCTGAAAAATTAGCTTTTTATGATTACATTGGTAATAATCCAGCAAAAGGGGGATTATTCAGAGCAGGCTCAATGGACAGCGGGGATGGCATAGCTGTTGGGTGGTTAGGACATCCCATCTTTAGAGATAAAGAAGGTCGCGAGCTTTTTGTACGTCGTATGCCTACTTTTTTTGAAACATTCCCGGTAGTTTTGGTAGATGGAGACGGGATTGTGAGAGCCGATGTTCCTTTTAGAAGGGCAGAATCGAAGTATAGTGTCGAACAAGTAGGTGTAACTGTGGAGTTCTATGGTGGGGAACTCAATGGAGTCAGTTATAGTGATCCCGCTACTGTGAAAAAATATGCTAGACGTGCCCAATTAGGTGAAATTTTTGAATTAGACCGGGCTACTTTGAAATCTGATGGTGTTTTTCGTAGTAGTCCGAGGGGTTGGTTCACTTTTGGGCATGCTACGTTTGCTTTACTCTTCTTTTTCGGACACATTTGGCATGGCGCTAGAACCTTGTTCAGAGATGTTTTTGCTGGTATTGATCCAGATTTGGATGCTCAAGTGGAATTTGGAGCATTCCAAAAACTGGGAGATCCAACTACAAGAAGACAAGTAGTCTGATACAATACTACTCTGGTATCTTTCGTCTCTATTTTATTTTGTTGATTTGACATAGATATCAGAGAAATCTTGACTTGAATCACCATCTTTTCTTTGATTTTTTTTCTTTCTAATGATCCCAAATAAATAGGTGTGGAAGCTATAATTGTAAACCGCGATCGAATCTATGGAAGCATTGGTTTATACATTCCTCTTAGTCTCGACTTTAGGAATCATTTTTTTCGCTATCTTTTTTCGAGAACCGCCTAAGGTTCCAACTAAAAAAATGAAATGATTTTTCATTATATCAATTGAAGTAATGAGCCTCC